ATAAAACGATTTTAGAAGGGATATAATGAAATGGTTTGATTGGTTGTTCCTAATAGAAATGATCTGTTTTATTTGACTGATGGGGACAACAAACAATTAATTATATAATTATAACAAATGAAATATATAATAGATAAAAAGACATAAAATAGAAAAATTCTAAATTAAAAAAATTCGAATTCGAAATCTAAGAAATCTAAATAGAAATAATAATAATTAATAATAAAGAATTATACTCTATATAATTCTATAGACTATATAATGAATATATAGAATTATATAGAGAATAATTATATAGAGAATATAGAATAGAAAAAAAAAGAAAGATATAAAGATATATATATATATATATATAATAATATATAATATAATTAATATAATAATAATAAAAATAAAATAAGAAAATCGAATTCAAAAAAAAAAAAGAAAATAATAAATAGAGTGTTCTTATTCAAAACGCCCTGTGATCTTCAACCAATTCTGTGCTTCAATATAATTACCGGGGGTAAGGGCTATAGCTTGTTTCCAATATTCAGCGGCTTGATCAAACCAAGACTCCGCAATTTCAGAATCTCCCTGTCGAATGGCCTGTTCTCCGCGGTCGGAATAGGTGAGTAAATTCCTTCCCTTAGAACCGTACTTGAGAGTTTCCCGACTCATACGGCTCAGCAGTCAATTCTTTTAGTGTTCCATTTTTTATGGAGTTAACCAAAAGAAAAAGAGGTTAATTACATGAGTTTCAAACTTGAATTTGGATTAATAAGGAATTTCATCCCTTTTTTTAGTTTTATCTTTTCTCCTACCTTCAGAAGAATAAAGCATCGACATTAACACTCTCATTATAATTTTCTGAAAGGTAACTATCTCGATTTCATATATCATATACTTTCATATATGATATATCAATTTCTATAGAATCTTTGAGAAAGACTTTTCTTCATAAGAAAGAAAAGACTTACTATCTTTGGGATCTGATACTACACCGCTGCTCAAAACCTTAGGGGATCTACTTTATTACATAAGTGGATTCCTAACTTTTCTATCATGATATAAGTAAGCAGTTCTTATTGTATTGGCCCAAAACCTCGTTAATTGATCCTTACGGTGCTTCTACTTCCTCTATCAATTAGATCTTTTATCCATAGAAAAAAAGTATCTAGGCATATCTATTTCTTCATATTTCGACTTCTATGAAGTTTCTTTCTTTGCTACAGCTGATAAAAATCGTTGTTTTGGACGATATATATGTAGAAAGCCTATTTTTTTCTAGTATTTATAGTATTTATTATATTATTAGTATTAGCGTATCGTTCTTTTCTTTTTTCTTTCTATAGTGGAGATAGTCGCACGTAATGACAGATCACGGCCATATTATTAAAAGCTTGGGGTAAGAACGGATTTCGTTCGAGTGCCCTAAAATAATATTCCAAAGCTTTCGTATGTTCTCCGTTACTTGTGTGGATAAGGCCTATATTATAAAGTATATAACTTCGATCATAGGGATCGATTTCCAGTCGCATAGCCTCATAATAATTCTGTAAAGCTTCCGCATAATTTCCTTCAGATTGAGCCGACATCCGTTACGGTCGTCATTCGGTTCAAAGAATCTCCGTTCCAGAACCGTACGTGAGATTTTCATCTCATACGGCTCCTCCTTTATGTGTATAATGATAAAAATACATAGAATCAAAAAAGATTGCAGTATTCTCATTATCAACTGAGCAGGGCTAGTGTTTTTACAAGAAATCTCTAGCCAACCTTCCTGTAAAAGATCTTTTCTTAACATCAAGTATCTTGGTACTGGATAAAAAAAAACAGTAACTCAAACAATTTCTTTGTCCTCAACGCCGCTTAATTTCCCGGAATTAGTCACTTCAACAGTCTTCGATGGTTATACAGGTATCCAAAATACGAACGAGATGGATGTTTGTTGTCCCAACCATTCTTGTTAGTCCCGATCCCGATAAGAAAGGAAGGATTTTTTTTATTTTTTACAAAGTTTTCGTGTTGTTGATTCCTAAGCGTAGTGCTTCTTCCTCCATGCCGCCTATTGGTACTAGTGGAGTAGGGTTGACCTAACCCCATAGGTATAGGTATAACCTTTCGCTTAATACTATAAACCAAAAATGGAAGCATACGAGGCTGCATTAATCGGGGATACACGACAGAAGGAATTAATCATTTTATTTACCTAACTTCACCTTCAGCAAGCGTAGGTTTTTTTTTCCATTTTTTTTCTTTCTCTCCGAAGAATGTGTCTTTCTGCTAAGACCGAGATCGGTAAAAAAAAAAATCAAATCGCACCATCTCTGTAATAAGTGAATGCCTCTTTTTCTCCTGAAGTTGTCGGAATTATTCGTAATAAGATATTGGCTACAATTGAAAAGGTCTTATCAATAAAATTTTCATTTATCCGAGATCTAGGCATAGGTAGAAATCCATTCTATAATTTCATATTATTTATCGCGTGAGAAAATAATCCCACAAACAAAGGAATTGT